GCTAGCGTAGCTTAAAATAAAGCATAGCACTGAAGATGCTAAGATGGGCCTTAAAAGCTCCGCATGCACAAAGGCTTGGTCCTGACTTTACTATCAACTTTAGCACAATCTACACATGCAAGTATCCGCAGCCCTGTGAGGATGCCCTTAATCCCCCGCCCGAGGATGAGGAGCAGGCATCAGGCACTAATATCTTAGCCCAAGACGCCTTGCCACGCCACACCCCCAAGGGAATTCAGCAGTGACAGACATTAAGCCATAAGTGAAAACTTGACTTAGTTAATGCTAAGCAGGGCCGGTAAAACTCGTGCCAGCCACCGCGGTTATACGAGAGGCCCGAGTCGATAGACACGGCGTAAAGGGTGGTTAAGGAGAGCAGAAACTTTAAAGCCAAAGAACCTCTTGGCCGTCATACGCTCCTGAATGTTCGAAGCCCAATAAACGAAAGTAGCTTTAACACAGCCCACCTGACCCCACGAAAGCTAAGAAACAAACTGGGATTAGATACCCCACTATGCTTAGCCGTAAACCTAGACGTTTTTACACAACAAACGTCCGCCAGGGTACTACGAGCGTTAGCTTAAAACCCAAAGGACTTGGCGGTGCCTTAGACCCCCCTAGAGGAGCCTGTTCTAGAACCGATAACCCCCGTTAAACCTCACCACTTCTAGCCCCCCCCGCCTATATACCGCCGTCGTCAGCTTACCCTGTGAAGGACCAACAGTAAGCTAAATGAATATATTCCAAAACGTCAGGTCGAGGTGTAGCGCACGAAATGGGAAGAAATGGGCTACATTTTCTATTATAGAATACTAACGAACAGTACCCTGAAAAATTACTCAAAGGAGGATTTAGTAGTAAAAAGGAAATAGAGTGTCCTTTTGAACCCGGCTCTGAGGCGCGTACACACCGCCCGTCACTCTCCCCTGTCACACACAACAAATGTTCCTAACACCAAAGCACCGACAAGGGGAGGCAAGTCGTAACATGGTAAGTGTACCGGAAGGTGCACTTGGATCAAACCCAGAGTATGGCTGAGACAGCTAAGCATCTCCCTTACACCGAGAAAACATCCATGCAAGTTGGATTGCCCTGAGCCAAACAGCTAGCTTAATCATCAAATTAACCTAACAACATAAATAATGTAGCATAAACCTAAACTAATAAACTAAACCATTTTTCCACCTTAGTACGGGAGACGGAAAAGGTAATTTTAAGCAATAGAAAAAGTACCGCAAGGGAAAGCTGAAAGAGTAATGAAACAGCCCATACAAGCGCAAAAAAGCAGAGCCTTAACCTCGTACCTTTTGCATCATGATTTAGCCAGTACCACACAAGCAAAGTGACCTTTAGTTTTAAACCCCGAAACCAAGTGAGCTACCCCGGGACAGCCTAATGGGCCAACCCGTCTCTGTGGCAAAAGAGTGGAAAGAGCCCCGGGTAGAGGTGATAGACCTACCGAACTTGGTGATAGCTGGTTGTCTAAGAAATGAATAAAAGTTCAGCCTTGTACCCCTTTAATCAATTAAGAGACATCTAAATAAGCAAAAAGAGAAATACAAGAGTTAGTTAAAGGGGGTACAGCCCCTTTAACCAAGGACACAACCTTAAACAGGAGGATAAGGGTCATATTTTTTAAAACTAGTCGCCTCAGTGGGCCTAAAAGCAGCCACCTAAGTAGAAAGCGTTAAAGCTCGAGCGACACAAAGTTTATTATACTGATAAACAGCCCTACTCCCCTAATGATATTAGACCATCCCATGCTAACATGGAAGAGACCATGCTAATATGAGTAACAAGAGGACATAACCCTCTCCCAGCACAAGTGTAAACCAGATCGGACTAACCACTGGAAACTAACGAACCCAAAAAAAGAGGGCAATGTTAACACAAATAAAATCAAGAAACCCCCACAACACCAAAATCGTTAACCCCACACTGGAGTGCATCAAGGAAAGACTAAAAGAAAGGGAAGGAACTCGGCAAACATAAGCCTCGCCTGTTTACCAAAAACATCGCCTCCTGCAAACCCCTATGTATAGGAGGTCCAGCCTGCCCAGTGACTACAAGTTCAACGGCCGCGGTATTTTGACCGTGCAAAGGTAGCGCAATCACTTGTCTTTTAAATGAAGACCTGTATGAATGGCCAAACGAGGGCTTAACTGTCTCCCCTTTCAAGTCAGTGAAATTGATCTGCCCGTGCAGAAGCGGACATAAAAATACAAGACGAGAAGACCCTTTGGAGCTTAAGGTACAAACCCAACTACGTTAAACAGCTTACTAAAAAAGTATAAACCTAATAGCTAATAATGGAATTTTACCTTCGGTTGGGGCGACCATGGAGAACAAAAAATCCTCCAAGTGGATTGGGACTAAACCCTAAAACTAAGAAAGACACTTCCAAGTCACAGAAATTCTGACCAATTATGATCCGGCCCCCAAGCCGATCAACGAACCAAGTTACCCTAGGGATAACAGCGCAATCCTCTCCCAGAGTCCATATCGACGAGAGGGTTTACGACCTCGATGTTGGATCAGGACATCCTAATGGTGCAGCCGCTATTAAGGGTTCGTTTGTTCAACGATTAAAGTCCTACGTGATCTGAGTTCAGACCGGAGCAATCCAGGTCAGTTTCTATCTGTAAAGTCATTTTTCCTAGTACGAAAGGACCGGAAAAAAAAGGCCCATGCTAAAAGCACGCCTTACCCCTAATTAATGAAAACAACTAAATTAAATAAAGGGAGGACCCAAAAACCTGCCAAAATAAGGCCACACTAAGATGGCAGAGCATGGTAATTGCAAAAGGCCTAAGCCCTTTCAACCAGAGGTTCAAATCCTCTTCTTAGTTTATGCTAAACACTCTACTTACCCATCTAATTAACCCACTCGCATACATTATTCCTGTCCTACTGGCCGTAGCCTTCCTCACACTTCTTGAACGAAAAGTCCTAGGATATATGCAATTACGAAAAGGTCCAAATATTGTAGGCCCTTACGGCCTACTCCAGCCAATCGCCGACGGAGTTAAACTATTTATTAAAGAACCAATCCGCCCATCTTCATCATCCCCATTTCTATTTCTAGCAACCCCAATACTTGCACTAACCCTGGCTATAACCCTATGAGCACCAATACCCATACCACACCCTATCACTGACCTTAACCTAGGCATTCTATTCGTCCTAGCCTTATCAAGTTTAGCAGTATATTCTATTTTAGGGTCAGGATGGGCATCAAACTCAAAATATGCACTAATTGGCGCCCTCCGAGCTGTCGCCCAGACAATTTCCTATGAAGTAAGCCTAGGACTAATTCTACTTTCCATTATTATTTTCTCCGGAGGCTATACACTACAAACGTTTAATACTACACAAGAAAGCATCTGACTACTAATCCCCGCTTGACCATTAGCCGCAATATGGTACATCTCCACACTAGCCGAAACAAACCGCGCACCATTCGACCTAACTGAAGGCGAATCCGAACTAGTATCCGGCTTTAACGTAGAATACGCTGGTGGACCGTTTGCTTTATTTTTTTTAGCCGAATATGCCAACATCCTATTAATAAATACCCTATCAACTATTCTCTTCCTTGGCGCATCACACGCACCTTATATTCCAGAACTAACAACAATTAACCTAATAACTAAAACCGCACTCCTCTCAATAATATTTTTATGAATCCGAGCCTCATACCCACGATTCCGATATGACCAGCTTATACATTTAGTCTGAAAAAACTTCCTCCCCCTAACCCTAGCCCTAGTCTTATGACACACTGCCCTCCCAATCGCATTAGCAGGACTTCCTCCACAACTATAGCCACAAGGAACCGTGCCTGAATTCCTAAGGACCACTTTGATAGAGTGACTTATGGGGGTTAAAATCCCCCCAGTTCCTAGAAAGAAGGGAGTTGAACCCATACTCAGGAGATCAAAACCCCTGGTGCTTCCTCTACACCACTTTCTATGATAAGGTCAGCTAATTAAGCTTTCGGGCCCATACCCCGAACATGACGGTTAAAATCCCTCCCCTATCAATGAACCCCTACGTACTCGCAACCCTCCTATTTAGCCTAGGACTAGGAACCACCCTAACCTTTGCCAGCTCCCACTGACTACTCGCCTGAATAGGACTAGAAATTAACACGCTAGCAATTACCCCCCTAATAGCACAACAACACCACCCACGAGCAGTTGAAGCAACCACAAAATATTTCCTAACTCAAGCAACCGCCGCAGCAATAATTCTATTCGCCGCAACAACAAATGCATGAATCACAGGCGAATGAGATATTAACAGCTCATCTCACCCCCTTACCTCTACAATAGCAATAACCGCCCTAGCATTAAAAATTGGCCTAGCACCAATGCACTTCTGGCTGCCAGAGGTGCTACAAGGACTTGACCTGCTCACAGGACTAATTTTATCAACTTGACAAAAACTAGCCCCATTCGCATTAATTACTCAAATGGCACCAACCATTGACCCCCTTGTACTCACATCCCTAGGGCTCCTATCCGCACTAATTGGAGGCTGAGGAGGACTTAACCAAACCCAAATCCGAAAAATCTTAGCCTACTCTTCAATCACACACATGGGTTGAATAATAATTATTTTACAACATGCCCCTCACCTGACCCTGCTCGCACTAGGCACATACATTTTTATAACATCCACAGCATTCCTCTCACTAAAAACAGCATCAGCCACAAAAATCAACACTTTAACAACAATATGATCAAAAACCCCGGTCCTAGCATCAACAACAGCCCTAACCTTACTCTCACTAGGAGGTCTTCCACCACTAACAGGATTTATACCAAAATGACTAATTTTACAAGAAATGACAAAACAAGAACTCCCACTTACGGCAACAATTATAGCCCTATCTGCCCTACTAAGCCTATACTTCTATCTACGACTATGCTACGCCATAACCCTCACTATTTCCCCAAACACAACAAATGCCACAACACCATGACGAACCCAAACAACCCAACCAACACTCACCCTAGCCCTATCAACAACAATTGCCCTAGGATTATTACCCCTCACCCCAACCATACTAATACTAACCACCTAGAGACTTAGGATAAATTAGACCAAGAACCTTCAAAGCTCTAAGCAGGAGTTAAAATCTCCTAGTCCCTGGTTAAGACCTGCAAGACTCTATCTCACATCTTCTGAATGCAACTCAAACACTTTAATTAAGCTAAGGCCCTACTAGATGAGAAGGCCTCGATCCTACAAACTCTTAGTTAACAGCTAAGCGCCCAAACCAGCGAGCATTCATCTACTTTCCCGCCGTTAGCCGAGTAAGGCGGGAAAGCCCCGGCAGACGTCAATCTGCGTCTTGAGATTTGCAATCTAATGTGTACTCCACCACGAGGCTTGATAGGAAGAGGGCTTAAACCTCTATCTTCGGGGCTACAGCCCGCCGCCTAATTTCGGCCATCCTACCTGTGGCAATCACACGCTGATTCTTCTCTACCAACCACAAAGACATTGGCACCCTTTATTTAGTATTTGGTGCCTGAGCCGGAATAGTCGGCACCGCTCTTAGCTTACTTATTCGAGCTGAATTAAACCAACCAGGGTCACTCCTCGGCGATGACCAAATTTATAATGTTATCGTCACCGCACATGCCTTTGTTATAATTTTCTTTATAGTAATACCTATCCTTATTGGCGGATTCGGCAATTGACTCGTCCCACTGATAATTGGAGCCCCTGACATGGCATTCCCTCGAATAAATAATATAAGCTTCTGACTTCTACCACCATCATTTCTTCTACTCTTGGCCTCATCTGGTGTTGAAGCTGGAGCCGGCACAGGATGAACAGTCTATCCACCACTAGCAGGCAATTTAGCCCACGCAGGCGCATCCGTAGACCTAACTATTTTCTCCCTCCACTTGGCCGGTGTGTCATCCATTCTTGGGGCAATCAATTTTATCACAACAACAATTAATATAAAACCCCCAGCCGTCTCACAATATCAAACCCCATTATTTGTATGAGCTGTCCTTGTGACCGCTGTTCTACTCCTACTATCCCTCCCAGTCCTAGCTGCTGGAATCACAATACTTCTAACAGACCGAAACCTAAACACTACATTCTTTGACCCCGCAGGAGGGGGAGACCCCATTCTTTATCAACACCTATTTTGATTCTTTGGCCACCCGGAAGTCTACATTTTAATTTTACCCGGATTTGGTATTATTTCCCATGTTGTAGCCTATTATGCAGGCAAAAAAGAACCATTTGGATATATAGGGATGGTCTGAGCAATAATGGCCATTGGCCTACTAGGTTTTATCGTCTGAGCCCATCACATGTTTACAGTCGGCATAGACGTAGATACTCGTGCATACTTTACATCCGCAACTATAATTATTGCTATCCCAACAGGTGTAAAAGTATTTAGCTGATTAGCCACACTCCACGGAGGATCAATTAAATGAGAAACACCAATACTTTGAGCCCTTGGCTTCATTTTCCTCTTCACAGTAGGCGGATTAACAGGAATTGTATTAGCCAACTCATCACTAGACATTGTCCTGCATGACACGTATTATGTTGTCGCACACTTCCACTACGTACTGTCAATAGGAGCCGTATTTGCCATCATGGCAGCCTTTGTGCATTGATTTCCCCTGTTTACAGGGTATACCCTCCACAGTACTTGAACCAAAATCCACTTTGGGGTAATATTTGTGGGCGTAAACCTCACTTTCTTTCCCCAACACTTCCTCGGCCTAGCAGGAATACCACGTCGATACTCAGACTACCCAGACGCCTACGCCCTGTGAAACACAGTGTCCTCCATTGGATCATTAATTTCGCTAGTAGCAGTGATTATGTTCCTATTTATCCTATGAGAAGCCTTTGCCACAAAACGAGAAGTTTTATCTGTAGAACTAACCACAACAAATGTTGAATGACTACATGGGTGCCCCCCTCCATATCATACATTCGAAGAACCCGCATTCGTTCAAGTTCAATCAAGTTAATCGAGGAAGGGAGGAATTGAACCCCCATCTACTGGTTTCAAGCCAGTCACATAACCACTCTGTCACTTCCTTTTAAAGACATTAGTAAACCCGCAAATTACATCACTTTGTCAAGGTGAAATAGTAGGTTAAACCCCTGCATGTCTTAAGCTTTAAGCTTAATGGCACATCCCACACAATTAGGATTCCAAGACGCGGCATCACCCGTTATAGAAGAACTTCTCCACTTTCATGACCACGCCTTAATAATCGTATTTTTAATTAGCACCCTAGTACTTTATATTATTATTGCAATAGTGTCAACAAAACTCACAAACAAGTACATCCTAGACTCTCAAGAGATTGAAATCGTATGGACCGTCCTACCAGCTGTAATTCTTGTTATAATTGCCCTCCCCTCCTTACGAATTCTTTACCTTATAGATGAGATTAATGACCCGCACCTAACAATTAAAGCCATGGGCCACCAATGATACTGAAGCTACGAATACACTGACTACGAAAACCTAGGCTTTGACTCATATATGGTCCCAACCCAAGACCTTAACCCCGGCCAATTTCGACTACTTGAAACAGACCACCGAATGGTTGTCCCAATGGAGTCTCCAATCCGGGTACTTGTCTCAGCCGAAGATGTGCTACACTCCTGAGCCGTCCCATCCCTTGGAATAAAAATAGACGCTGTCCCAGGGCGTCTCAATCAAACAGCCTTCATTGCTTCTCGCCCGGGAGTGTTTTATGGACAATGCTCCGAAATTTGTGGAGCGAATCACAGCTTTATGCCCATCGTAGTGGAAGCAGTCCCTCTTGAACACTTCGAAAACTGATCATCACTTATACTAGAAGACGCCTCACTAGGAAGCTAAATCCGGGCTTCAGCATTGGCCTTTTAAGCCAAAGAATGGTGCCTCCCAACCACCTCTAGTGAAATGCCTCAATTAAACCCCGCCCCTTGATTCGCAATTTTAGTATTTTCATGATTAACATTTCTCACTATCATCCCCACCAAAGTAATAAACCACACCTCACCCAATGAACCGGCCCTTCTGGATTCCGAAAAACACGAAACTAAACCCTGAGACTGACCATGGCAATAAGCTTCTTTGATCAATTTGCAAGCCCATCCTATCTTGGCATCCCCCTAATTGCAATCGCAATCGCCCTACCGTGAATTATACTCCCCGCCCCCTCATCACGATGAATCAACAATCGTCTAATCACAGTTCAAGGATGATTTATTAACCGATTTACCAATCAACTCATACTACCATTAAATATGGGGGGCCACAAATGAGCATTATTATTAACCTCATTAATAGTATTTTTAATTACCATTAATATGCTTGGACTACTACCATATACCTTCACCCCAACAACACAACTGTCATTAAATATAGGATTTGCCGTTCCACTATGACTTGCCACAGTTGTTATTGGGATACGAAACCAACCAACAATTGCCCTAGGACATTTGTTACCAGAGGGTACCCCGATTCCATTAATTCCCGTGCTCATCATCATCGAAACAATTAGCCTATTTATTCGACCCTTAGCCCTAGGCATCCGACTGACAGCAAACCTGACTGCCGGACACCTGCTAATCCAATTAATCGCTACTGCCGTGTTTGTTTTACTCCCAATAATGCCAACAGTAGCCATCTTAACTGCCACCATCCTCTTTCTGCTCACACTCCTAGAAGTTGCAGTAGCCATGATTCAAGCTTATGTATTTGTCCTTCTCCTAAGCCTATATCTACAAGAGAACGTTTAATGGCCCACCAAGCACATGCGTATCATATGGTTGATCCAAGTCCATGACCACTAACCGGAGCAGTCGGAGCTCTACTAATGACATCCGGCCTAGCAATCTGATTTCACTTCCACTCGACTACACTTATAACCCTTGGAATAATTCTTTTACTCCTTACCATGTACCAATGATGACGAGACATTATCCGAGAAGGAACCTTCCAAGGTCACCACACACCCCCAGTACAAAAAGGCTTGCGCTACGGAATAATTTTATTTATTACATCCGAAGTATTCTTTTTCCTCGGATTTTTCTGAGCCTTCTACCATTCAAGCCTAGCACCTACACCAGAGCTAGGGGGATGCTGACCCCCAACAGGAATTATTACACTAGACCCGTTCGAAGTCCCACTACTTAACACAGCCGTTCTCCTGGCGTCAGGGGTTACAGTAACATGAACTCACCATAGCCTAATAGAAGGAGAGCGCAAACAAGCCATCCAATCCCTCACACTAACTATTTTACTAGGGCTATATTTCACTGCCTTACAGGCCATAGAATACTATGAAGCACCATTTACAATTGCAGATGGAGTCTACGGCTCAACATTCTTTGTAGCCACAGGGTTCCACGGACTTCACGTTATTATTGGATCTTCATTCCTGGCCGTCTGCCTACTTCGCCAAATCCAATACCACTTCACATCTAAGCATCACTTCGGCTTTGAAGCCGCCGCATGGTACTGACACTTTGTAGACGTAGTATGACTATTCCTCTACGTATCCATTTATTGATGAGGCTCATATCTCTCTAGTATTTAAATAGTACGAGTGACTTCCAATCACCCAGTCTTGGTTAGACCCCAAGGAAAGATAATGAACTTAGTTATTACAATTTTAATCATTACAACCACCCTCTCTCTGGTATTAGCAACTGTATCTTTTTGATTACCACAAATAAGCCCAGACGCAGAAAAACTCTCACCATACGAATGCGGTTTCGACCCCCTAGGATCTGCTCGACTCCCATTTTCACTTCGATTCTTCTTAGTGGCAATTTTATTTTTATTATTTGACCTAGAAATTGCCTTACTCCTCCCACTACCCTGAGGAGACCAACTCTATAACCCCACTGGAACCTTCTTCTGAGCCACAACAATCCTAATTTTACTTACATTGGGATTAATCTATGAATGAGTTCAAGGAGGCCTAGAGTGGGCAGAATAGAGAGTTAGTCCAATAAAAGACCTCTGATTTCGGCTCAGAAGATCGTGGTTTGATTCCACGGCCCTCTTATGACACCCGTACACTTCAGCTTTAGCTCAGCCTTCACATTAGGACTAATGGGCCTAGCATTCCACCGCACCCACCTACTCTCCGCACTACTCTGCCTAGAAGGAATAATACTATCCCTATTTATTGCACTAGCCCTTTGAGCCATACAATTTGAATCAACTGTATTTTCCACAGCACCTATATTACTACTAGCCTTCTCCGCCTGCGAGGCCAGTGCAGGCCTGGCCCTTCTGGTTGCCACAGCCCGAACCCACGGAACTGACCGCTTACAAAACCTTAATCTACTTCAATGCTAAAAGTACTAATCCCCACAATCATACTATTTCCTACAATCTGATTGGCATCCCCTAAATGACTATGAACAGCAACAACTGCACAAGGCCTACTAATTGCCCTCATTAGCCTTTCTTGATTAAAATGAACATCAGAAACTGGATGATCGGCCTCAAACACCTACTTGGCCACAGACCCCTTGTCAACCCCCCTCCTAGTACTCACCTGCTGGCTCCTCCCACTAATAATCTTAGCCAGCCAAAACCATATTTACCCCGAGCCAATTAACCGGCAACGCCTATATATCACCCTCCTGGCCTCCCTACAGACCTTCCTAATTATAGCATTCGGGGCCACAGAAATTATTATATTTTACATTATATTTGAAGCCACCCTCATCCCCACATTGATTATCATTACCCGATGAGGAAACCAAACCGAACGCCTCAATGCAGGAACCTACTTCCTGTTTTATACCCTAGCAGGGTCACTACCACTTCTAGTAGCCCTCCTCCTTCTCCAACAAACAACAGGAACTCTCTCAATACTAATTTTACAATATTCCCAACCCATAACGCTCGACTCATGAAGCCATAATATCTGATGAGCAGGATGCTTAATCGCATTTTTAGTTAAAATACCACTTTATGGAGTCCACCTATGACTTCCAAAAGCCCACGTTGAGGCCCCAGTAGCAGGATCTATGGTCCTAGCCGCAGTCTTACTAAAACTAGGGGGATATGGCATAATACGAATAATAATTATATTAGACCCGCTCTCAAAAGAACTAGCCTACCCCTTTATTATCCTAGCACTATGAGGCATCATCATAACTGGGTCAATCTGCCTTCGCCAGACAGACCTAAAATCACTAATCGCCTACTCATCTGTAAGTCACATAGGCCTGGTAGCAGGGGGCATCCTAACTCAAACCCCATGAGGATTTACAGGCGCAATTATTCTAATAATTGCCCACGGCCTAATTTCCTCCGCACTATTCTGCCTAGCCAACACCACCTACGAACGAACCCACAGCCGAACCATAGTGTTAGCTCGAGGACTCCAAATAATTTTCCCACTAACAGCAGTCTGATGATTCATCGCTAATTTAGCTAACCTTGCACTACCGCCCCTCCCAAACCTAATAGGTGAACTTATAATCATCACCACCCTTTTTAACTGATCCCCATGAACCATTATGCTTACAGGAATCGGAACGCTAATTACAGCAGGCTATTCCCTATACCTATTCTTAATAACCCAACGAGGACCAACACCAAACCATATTACGGGACTATCCCCATTTCACACCCGAGAACATTTACTAATAGTACTCCACCTCCTCCCAGTTGTTTTACTAGTAACAAAACCCGAGCTTATATGAGGCTGATGCCACTAGTAAGTATAGTTTAATCTAAAACATTAGATTGTGATTCTAAAAATAGAGGTTAAAATCCCCTTACTCACCAAGGAAGGCCATGAGGCAATAAGCACTGCTAATACTTACACCCACGATTAAATTCCGTGGCTTCCTTGCGCTTCTAAAGGATAACAGCTCATCCATTGGTCTTAGGAACCAAAAACTCTTGGTGCAAATCCAAGTGGAAGCTATGCACCCAACTACCCTAATTTTATCATCCTCATTAATTCTAGTCATCACAATTCTTATTTACCCCCTACTTACTACGCTGTACCCAACCCCCAAAAGCCCTAACTGAGCAACAACACATGTAAAAACCGCTGTAAGTACCGCATTTTTCATTAGCCTCCTACCACTCATAATGTTTCTAGACCAAGGAACTGAAACTATTATCACTAACTGACACTGAATAAATACCACCTTATTTGATATCAACATCAGCTTTAAATTCGACCACTACTCCCTCATCTTCACACCTATTGCCCTCTACGTAACCTGATCCATCCTTGAGTTTGCATCCTGATATATGCACTCCGACCCAAATATAAACCAATTCTTCAAATACCTGCTTCTATTCCTGGTAGCCATAATCATTCTAGTAACCGCCAACAATATATTTCAGCTCTTTATCGGATGAGAAGGAGTAGGAATTATATCATTTCTCCTAATCGGCTGATGACATGGACGAGCAGATGCTAACACAGCAGCCCTTCAAGCAGTCCTATACAACCGGGTAGGAGACATCGGATTAATTATAAGCATAGCCTGAATTGCCACTAACCTAAACTCATGAGAAATTCAACAAATTTTCTACTTATCAAAAACCTCTGACATAACACTCCCCCTAATTGGTTTAATCTTAGCGGCAACTGGCAAATCAGCCCAATTTGGCCTCCACCCATGACTACCCTCCGCCATGGAAGGCCCCACACCAGTCTCTGCCCTATTACACTCCAGCACCATAGTCGTCGCAGGTATCTTCCTGCTTATTCGACTACATCCAATTATAGAAGACAATAGCCTAGCTCTAACAATCTGCCTATGCCTAGGAGCCCTAACCACCCTATTCACAGCTGCCTGCGCTCTAACACAAAATGATATCAAAAAAATTGTAGCGTTTTCAACATCTAGCCAACTAGGGCTCATAATAGTCACCATTGGCCTTAACCAACCTCAATTAGCATTTCTACATATCTGCACTCACGCCTTTTTTAAAGCAATATTATTCTTATGCTCCGGATCCATCATCCACAGCCTAAACAATGAACAAGACATCCGAAAAATGGGAGGCCTACAAAACCTCCTACCACTTACCTCAACCTGCTTAACCCTCGGCAGCCTAGCCCTAACAGGAACACCATTTTTAGCCGGCTTCTTCTCAAAAGACGCAATCATTGAAGCCCTAAATACCTCTTACCTAAACGCCTGGGCCCTAACCCTAACACTCATTGCCACATCCTTTACCGCCATATACAGTCTCCGAGTAATCTTCTTTGTCACCATAGGCACTCCCCGATTCCCATCTCTTTCCCCAATTAACGAAAACAACCCATCAGTAATCAACCCAATTAAACGACTTGCCTGGGGAAGTATTATTTCAGGACTTATTATTACATCAAACTTTTTGCCCTCTAAAACACCCATTACAACCATACCTGTGATCCTCAAGATAGCTGCCCTCGCAGTAACAATTATTGGTTTTCTAGTAGCCATAGAACTAACAACATTAACCAGCAAACAATTCAAAATCAACCCAACAACCCCTCCCCACCACTTCTCTAATATACTAGGCTATTTCCCCACAATTATTCACCGACTTATCCCCAAACTAAACCTAATTATAGGACAATCAATTGCCACACAACTAGTAGACCAAACCTGGTTTGAAGCCGTTGGGCCAAAAGGAACATCCTTCACACAAATCAAAATGGCCAAAACCATCAGCGACACCCAACAAGGAATAATTAAAACATACTTAACAATCTTCCTATTTACCACATCCCTTGCTATCCTACTAACAGCCATTTAAACTGCGCGAAGCGCCCCACGACCAAGCCCACGAGTTAACTCTAACACAACAAACAAAGTCAACAACAACACCCACGCACAAATAATTAACATACCCCCACCAGACGAGTACATCATTGCCACACCACTAGTATCCCCTCGCAACATAGAAAACTCCTTCAAACCATCAACAACAATTCAAGACCCCTCATATCAATCCTCCCAAAACAAACCGACCATTAAGCCCACACCAAGTAAATAAACTATAACATACCCAACCACAGAACGATCCCCCCACGCCTCCGGAAAAGGTTCAGCAGCCAAAGCTGCCGAATAGGCAAACACAACAAGTATTCCACCCAAATAAATTAAAAAAAGAACTAAAGATAAAAAAGATCCTCCATGACCAATAAGCACTCCGCACCCAACCCCCGCCGCCACCACTAAACCAAAAGCAGCAAAATAAGGTGCAGGATTAGAAGCCACAGCAACCAAACCAATAATTAAAACCATCAACAGTAATGATACAAGATAAGTCATAATTCCTACTCAGATTCTAACCGAGACCAATGACTTGAAGAACCACCGTTGTTATTCAACTATAAGAACCCTAATGGCAAGCCTACGAAAAACACATCCCCTAATTAAAATTGCTAACGACGCACTAGTTGACCTACCAGCCCCCTCTAACATCTCAATTTGATGGAACTTTGGATCTCTACTAGGACTATGCTTAATTACCCAAATCCTCACAGGGCTATTTCTAGCCATACACTACACATCTGATATCTCCACCGCCTTCTCCTCAGTAGCACACATCTGCCGAGACGTGAATTATGGATGACTAATCCGAAATATCCACGCCAACGGGGCATCATTCTTTTTTATCTGTATTTACATACACATCGCCCGAGGATTATACTACGGATCCTACTTATACAAAGAAACATGAAACATTGGAACTATCCTACTACTATTAGTAATAATGACAGCTTTCGTGGGTTATGTATTACCATGAGGACAAATATCATTCTGAGGTGCAACAGTAATTACTAATCTCCTATCCGCAGTCCCCTACATAGGAAACGCCCTAGTTCAATGAATCTGAGGAGGATTCTCTGTAGATAATGCAACACTAACGCGATTCTTCGCCTTCCATTTCCTACTGCCATTTATTATTGCCGCAGCCACTGTTATCCACCTGCTATTTCTTCACGAAACAGGATCAAATAACCCAGCAGGCCTAAACTCAGACGCAGATAAAATCTCATTCCACCCATATTTCTCCTACAAAGACTTATTAGGATTTGCAGTTATATTTCTAGCACTTACATCCCTAGCATTATTTTCTCCCAACCTTCTAGGAGACCCAGAAAACTTCACCCCCGCAAACCCACTAGTCACCCCTCCCCACATCAAACCTGAATGATACTTCCTATTTGCTTACGCCATTCTCCGATCAATTCCTAACAAACTTGGAGGAGTCCTGGCACTTCTATTTTCCATTCTAGTACTGGTGGTTGTACCAATCCTCCACACGTCAAAACAACGAGGACTAACATTCCGACCAATCACCCAGCTCCTCTTTTGAACTCTAGTCGCGGACATAATTATTTTAACATGAATCGGAGGAATGCCAGTTGAACATCCGTTCATTATTATTGGGCAAATTGCATCCGTCCTATATTTCACACTATTTCTAGTCCTAATACCTCTAGCAGGATGACTGGAAAACAAAGCACTAGAATGAGCTTGCCCTAGTAGCTTAATTTAAAGCATCAGTCTTGTAATCTGAAGATCGGAGGTTCAATCCCTCCCTAGCGCCAGAAAAAAGAGATTTTAACTCTCACCCCTGGCTCCCAAAGCCAGAGTTCTAAATTAAACTATTTCCTGCACCATATGGTCTAATCCATATATGCGTAATATTACGTCATGTATTAGTACACTATGTATAATCACCAGTCAAATATTTGAACCATACAAGAAGTACTAAAATCTAAGGTATACATAAAGCATATTATCAATACTCAGAATTCTGTTATTAAAAGACGGGTAAATTCTTGACTCCCTTAAAAATTGTCCTCAAATTTTTCCTTGCATGGACCCAACAAACATCTACTAAGGAATGATTAATGTAGTAAGAAACCACCAACCAGTTTATATAATTGTACATTATCCATGATAGAATCAGGGACAAAAGTGGCGGGTGATAAATTATGAATTATTACTGGCATCTGATTCCCATTTCACGGGCATGGGAATGCGGACTCCCCTAATTCAAATCTATACTGGCATCTGATTCATGGTGTGATACATATGTCTCGTTACCCACCAAGCCGGGCATTCTCTTATATGCATAACGTTCTCTTTTTTATCTGCTTTTCATCCACATTTCAGAGCGCGAGCAGGAGTATCAGGTTAAGGTAGAACATAATCCTTGTTGTTTAATGATGTAGGTTAATGATTGAACGACATAACATAAGAATTACATTGATTTATCTCAAGTGCATAACATATCCTTACTCAACACAGCCTTATACTATATGCCCCCTTTTGGTTTCTGCGCGACAAACCCCCCTACCCCCTACGCTCAGTAAATCCGGTTCTCCTTGTCAAACCCCTAAACCAAGGAAGGCTCGACTAAGCGTATCAAAGTTAACAAGTTTTGGTAGAGTTAACTTATGCCACCACATATTATATATAACATATACATTATTTAACTTCACATTTTTTCACCACAAAAAGCCCAAAATTTAGTAGAAAAATTTACAAATTAATCTCAATACTAAAATTTCAAATACAAATTTA